GGAAAAGATAATAGAAATTACGAATTACGAGTTTTAAAATCTAGTTAGATTTTAAAATCTAGTTAAAATAAAGATTTTCTTTTTTCGAGTGATCTCATCGTGCGATACCTTTTTTTTCTTCTGATTCGAGATATTATGTGAATGAACCTACTCTACTATTGAATCTAATGAGTTAAATTTCAAATAAATTAAATAAAGTAAAAAAAGTAAATAAAAAAAGGTATTATAGGTTAGAAGGTCACTATTTATTCTAAAATAAAAAAGAGATTCGAAACAATAAAAAAAAAGAAAGAATCAAAGAAATTATTTTCCAATTTTTTACACATTTATTCAAAAAAAAAAGTTACATGTTTTGAATGAAGTTACATGACACAGTTCTTATTATTTTTAGTATTAGTTTACTCAAGAGTTTCCCAATGAATCTGTTGCGTTGATTCTGAATCACGGGATGGGCAGATGTCAAAGATGATGAAGTGATTTCTTTTTCTACTTCTGTTACTTGTTACTCTATTTTTGTGTTACTCTATTTTTGTTAATACCGCCTATAATAATTGATGAGTCGCAAATTTGCAATTTAATTTATTTATTCTTTCAATTGGCATTTTTGCTTATCCCCGTCTCTTGCAAAAATTTAAACTTAGGGAAGTGCTTTAGAAACAAACATATGGATAAAAAAAAGAACATATTTCATTTAGCCCCTTCATGCCTACTATAACTAGTTATTTCGGTTTTCTACTAGCAGCTTTAACTATAACCTCAGCTCTATTTATTGGTCTAAGCAAGATACGGCTTATTTGAAATTAATTGAATGAACTGTTTGTTTTATAAAAAGAAATCCTTCTGTGGTATTCCATATATTCGATAGTTCCTTACATTACCGTGTTAATTACCAATTATTGGTCATTGAGATTCATGGGCAATACAGATTAATATTTAGGGATAGATATTACCTCTCCTTTTCCCCTTTCAAAAAAAAAATTGAAATGATTGAAGTTTTTCTATTTGGAATCGTCTTAGGTCTAATTCCTATTACTTTGGCCGGATTATTCGTAACTGCATATTTACAATACAGACGTGGTGATCAGTTGGACCTTTGATTAATTAACATCTCGTTTTTTTTACTGACCTCCTCCTTTCTTTAATTCGCGGGAGGTCAAATTCAGATTGCTATTCAATTATTTGAGTTCAATGTCATTTTCGACCTAAGAAACAAGAGCGGAATCACGCTCTGTAGGATTTGAACCTACGACATTGGGTTTTGGAGACCCACGTTCTACCGAACTGAACTAAGAGCGCTTTTTTATCACAATAGATAAGACTATAAAGACGAGTATTCTTTTTTCCCAATTTTTTAACCCCAATACATTTTGCACGCGTATACTATCATATTTTTTTATCATAAAATACAAAATTATGTATGTCCTGTTTTATTTAATCGATCAAAAAAGGATCCCTCGTTACTGCTCAGAGGAGAAGTAATAGGTAGGGATGACAGGATTTGAACCCGTGACATTTTGTACCCAAAACAAACGCGCTACCAAGCTGCGCTACATCCCTTTCAATTGGTCTACAGTGTCATTGTAGAGAATCCCTGTCTTGTTTTCCACATCCTTATTTTTCGATTGATATACAAAATGAATCTTGCCCATTTCTTCTTTTTTTTTTTCTCATATTCATATAACAAACATATAATAAATAATAAATGAATATTTTTCGCGGGAATTATCTCAATTCTCAGGTGGAAAGGGGCGTATTTTTCTGTTTTAAGAAAAGTAAAATCTTATCTATCGAATCGTTGTACATTTCAATTTTAATTTTGAATTAGGGATTGGGGATCCCGTGTACAAATACAAGTAGTCCTTAACTACATATACATCTGATTATATATGTATTACCATAATGTAATACAATAAAGAAGAAAGAAGGAGGATTTAAAATGCGAGATCTAAAAACATATCTTTCCGTAGCACCGGTACTAAGTACTCTATGGTTCGGTTCTTTAGCAGGTTTATTGATAGAGATTAATCGTTTATTTCCGGATGCATTGACATTCCCCTTTTTTTAATTCTAGTTATTGACATGGGAAGGGGTGAATAAAATTAGAGATACAATAAAATATCTGTGACTAATCCCTCTCTCCCCCCCTTAATTAGGTATAATAAGGAGGGGGAGGAGAAGAGAAAGAAAAAAAGGATTCAACCTCATCGAAACTCGGGTTCACGATCCAATTAAATTACTAATAGAGCGAAAACGGAAATGTGGTTAGGGCAACCGTATCTTACAAGATACTTAAATAAAATACTGTACAGCGATTCTAAATATAGTTAGAAAAAATCAGTGTATTACTTATTATTTTATTTAATTACTATATTGATATATTGATTGCAACGAAATATTTAATAATTTGATTAGCAACTTATATTTTTTTTTGTTCCTTTCTTCTTCGCTTTGGGTCGGAAAATAGAAGATCGGGGTGAATCAAAAATCAAAAGGAGGTTCATGGCCAAGGGTAAAGATGTCCGAGTAAAGATTATTTTGGAATGTACCGGTTGTGTTCGAAACGGTGTTAATAAGGAATCAAGGGGCATTTCCAGATATATTACTCAAAAAAATCGACACAATACGCCTAGTCGATTGGAATTGAGGAAATTCTGCCCTTATTGTTACAAACATACAATTCACGGGGAGATAAAGAAATAGATCGAATCGAGTGCTTGTATGTCAACCTTTCAAGGAACATGAAAAAATGACATAGATGAAAATTAGGTATATTATTACATATATTTAAATATAAATAAATAAATATAAACAAACCAAATCCTATTTATTAATTCTATATACTATATATAATTTTTGATCCGATCGAAATAGGATTTTAGAGATAAGGAATAAAAAAATCATGGATAAATCCAAGCGACTCTTTCCTAAATCCAAGCGATCTTTTCGTAGGCGTTTGCCCCCGATCCAATCGGGGGATCGAATTGATTATAGAAACATGAGTTTAATTAGTCGATTTATTAGTGAACAAGGAAAAATATTATCTAGGCGGGTGAATAGATTGACCTTAAAACAACAACGATTAATTACTATTGCTATAAAACAAGCTCGTATTTTATCTTCGTTACCTTTTCTTAATAATGAGAAACAGTTTGAAAGAAGTGAGTCGACCACTAGAGCTACTGGTCTTAGAACCAGAAAAAAATAGGCTTAGTCTTCAATGGAATCAAAATTCCAATCCGAACGAACTCAAAGGCGGATTAATGTTTTGTTCGAAAAATCCGAGAATCAAAATTTGATTGTCATGTCTGTTGTAATGTAAGAAAAAAAGAAAATAAAAGAATCGTCGAAGAAGAATAAATCTTTTTTTATGGAACATATTCGCTCATTTTGTTTGGACGACTTTTAGCATACTAATTTCTACTCTACCTTCCCCGAGCTCATTCTCCTGGGAACTCCATTTAAAACATTCCAGTGGATTCCTTCCAATCTCCTTATTTTATGATCTCATTGGAAATCGTATAAAGACAACTCCTATTTGATATAGCTATTTGTGCAAGTATTTTACGATTAAGAAGCAACTGCTTCTTGTACAGATTGTGTATGAGTATATTATAACTATTGGATACCCTATTTCCGCGAATTACTGCATTTATTCGAGTGATCCACAAACGACGAAAATATCTTTTTTTCCTACCCCTATCCCGATGAGCCGAAACCAAAGCTCTTATTCTCTGTTGAGTAATAGTTCGAGTAAGTCGTGAATGAGCCCCTCGAAAGCTTGATGCAAATAAACGAATTTTTGTTCTACGTCTCCGAGCTATATATCCACGTTTAATTCTGGTCATTGAATAAATGAAACTTTGATGAATAACTAATTCTTTCTTTCAGTTATTCTTTTTTCCCCTTTGCTGGTCTATTAATAACAAAACGGATTCTTCCAATGTATAAAATAAAAATTCCAATGGCTTTTGCTACTCTAACCTTCCCCACCACGATTTTTTCTTTTTCTAGGCATTTCGCCTTGAACTGAGAAATTTTTTTGATACTTGGTATCAAAAAAAGCATAATAACTAAAAAAAAGTACTAAATAGAAATGGATAAATAAATAGTGGGTTCCATCGTTTCTATGGTTACTTCTTAAACGGTGAGGTCCTCTCTATACACCGGAGCTCCTTTCTTCAATTAATCAATACTTTTGGTAACTTGTACAGTTCACACTCTTTGGCTCTACCCATGAATTTTCCAGTAATAGGTCTTTCACAACGAGATCTACTTTATACAGTAACGGTATTTAATTATGAAGATTAGTTGGGTAGCTGACCCTGTTAGTCCGTTCTTGCAAGAGTAGAAGCATAATCTTTCTTTTTTTTAAATAAATTTTAATAAAATAGGATTTCCCCCGCTTAATGGATAACCGTTTGTTACCAATGGGGGATTCTTTCTCCCAAATTGAGGTGATTGGATTTGCACCAATGGAAACCATAAGTTTCATACACAATAGAAGGATATGATAGATCTATCTTTTTTAGATAGTGAATGGAGTTCCTCCATTCAATTTTATTCCCTGGTACTGATCACTGATACTGAAAAAATTCTTTCCTTTTTATGTCTCAGTCCATGATCTGAACGAGTCGCACATACACCCTAGTACATGTTCCTCGGCGCTGAGGACATCCCCGAAGAGCGGGGGATTTCGTGACATTTCTGATTGGCTGTCTTGTGTTTCTAATAAGTTGTTTAATAGTTGGCATGCTGAATCATATACATAATGGGCTGGTTTAGATTGATCCTAACCGGATGATTCTGAATTACAATTACTTCTATTAAATACTTAATAGAATATTAAACTAAACCCTTCAAAAGAGAAAATCTTAAATTGTGGATTTGTGCGTGAAATCACTGCTATTTTTTATTGAACCGCTACAAGATCAACAATTCCATGAGCTTGGGCTTCTGTTGCTGACATAAAAATATCCCTTTCCATGTCTTCGGATACAACCCATAAGGGCTTGCCCGTTCTTTGTACATAAACCCTTGTGAGGGTTTCGCGAAGTTTCAGTAGTTCTTCCGCTTCCAGGATAAATTCTCCCGTTTGTGCCTCATAAAAAGAACTAGCAGGTTGATGGATCATTACCCTGATGATATAACATAATAAATGGTTCTTCTATCTCGCATGATGAGGCGAGGAGACGAGATAACGAATAATAAGAAAAAAAAGAGAGAATTGAACAACCGTACAGGCATCTTTTGTGCATTGCATACGGCTCTACAATGGAATTCACGTTTTTTACCTTTCATGGAAGAAAGAGAAAAAATAGGGTCTATTAGACCCAGATCAATAAATGATCCAATTACCACCCTTCTTTTTTTTTTCGGCGGAGTTCAAAAAAATACTATGATGGCCCCGTTGCTTTATATATTTATTTCGTCTGTGATTCAGCAATCCCAAAGTTTCTTTTTTTTTTATTATTATTTCTTTTTTATTTTTGTACTTTTACATAACATAAATATTGTTAATAGCCTTCCGGTGTGAAAAAAAAGTTTGTGACACTGAAATGGGCTCACAATAGGTAAGATCAAATTTTGAATACCCCTTATCTCATACTACTCTTTCGATACATAATCTAATTTTTTGAAAAAAAAAATTCATATCGAATTCGAAGTGCCATGCTATTATTACTTACTAATTCATATTTCATATGGCGAAGGCATAGTCTTATTTTTCTCCCAAATAAAAAACTCATTGGCGCCAAGCGTGAGGGAATGCTAGACGTTTGGTAATTTCTCCTCCGACTAGGATAAAAGATCCCATTGAAGCGGCCAATCCCATGCATATTGTCTGTACATCTGGTTGCACAAATTGCATAGTATCATAAATGGCTACTCCGGGTATTACCCATCCGCCAGGAGAGTTTATAAACAAATACAGATCCTTGGTATCATTCTCTATACTGAGATATACCATAAGACCAATAAGTTGATTCGAGATCTCGCTATCAACCTCTTGGCCTAAAAAAAGTAATCTTTCTCGATAAAGTCGGTTGATTAGGATCAAATTGTATCCCTTAGGAGCCGTACAGGCACCTTTTGATGCATACGGTTCAACAAAAATTGTGAAAAAAATCAATGTGTAGATTCCAGCCCTCTTTCTTTTTTCATATTTCATAGCAGGCTTTTTATAACTTCTAACGAAGGGATTTTTTCTTACATTTTTAAAGAAAGATGAGTTTTGGCCCCTTTTCCTATAATCCTATAATATAAAAAAAATTCACTAAGCTTATCGGACTAACTTCTCATTGATTTTTTTTCATCGAGATCCAATCCAAATCGCGATGTCATTTTCTTGTTCCTGAATGGGCTTCTTCCATTTTTTATTCAATTTTTTTAGGTTTATGCTCTACTCCGAGTAAAGATCTGCCCGATTTTGATTTGCACATATAGGACAAATGAACCAAATACCACGTCTTTTTGCTACAACTTCCTTTTTTTTTTCAATTCATTTCTTTCATGTCTTCTATCAAACAAATATTCAACGTATTAATCATATTATTCGATTGATTAACAGTTTGAGATCGCTCCTATTTATCATTTTTTTATAAATAGAATCATTTATTATATAAGTGGTAATCATAGATATAGTACCAATTGGGTTTTTGCTAAACGGAGCCTGGATACTTCATTTTATTGGTCCAACCAAGTCAACCATAAATCATTCTAATTGATAATATTAATCTGAATACCCCCAAAAAAATGGATCTAATTACACTTCATTGCACTTCACGCTACAAATTTTTGATAATTCAATCAATCTTTTTGGGCGAAATAGAGGATATCTCGATCGGGGGAGAGAATGGGGAAATCCCATATGGCCCAATATATCTGACAAGTCGCACTATACGTCAACCCAAGATGCATCTTCCTCTCCAGGACTTCGAAAAGGTACTTTTGGAACACCAATAGGCATTGAATGAAAGAAAAAAATTAAGTACTCTATTTCACTTTGATGTGGAAGCGTAACAATGGGTTTATTGTCTTAATAATATCGGCCTTTATAATAATTAATATTAATTTTATTTTATACATAGATTGAATAAGGCCATAAAATAAAAAAAAAAAGGTAAAGGAAGACAGAATGAATAAAAATAAAGGAAATTTTTTACGAATAGGTCCTTTGAATGATGACCAAATATAGATACGTTCGTTCATAGAAAATTGGATTAACCCCCATTGCGTATTGGTACTTATCGCATATAGAATAGATCTGCTTCTCTTTTTTCCTATGAACCAAATTGTTCCATTATTACTAAAAGAATAGAACAAATCTTAATCCTTTCTCCGAAATAATCCCCTGAAAGGGGGGAGGTCCATAGCATAGTTTTTTTCCAATGCAATAAAGTTACATAGTGTTTATTTTTCGTTGATAAAGGGGTATTTCCATGGGTTTGCCTTGGTATCGTGTTCATACTGTCGTATTGAATGATCCCGGTCGTTTGCTTTCTGTTCATATAATGCATACAGCTCTGGTTGCTGGTTGGGCCGGTTCGATGGCTCTATATGAATTAGCAGTTTTTGATCCCTCTGACCCCGTTCTTGATCCAATGTGGAGACAAGGTATGTTCGTTATACCCTTCATGACTCGTTTAGGAATAACCAATTCATGGGGCGGTTGGAGTATTACAGGAGGGACTATAACGAATCCCGGTATTTGGAGTTACGAAGGTGTAGCCGGAGCACATATCGTGTTTTCTGGCTTGTGCTTCTTGGCAGCTATCTGGCATTGGGTGTATTGGGATCTAGAAATATTTTGTGATGAACGTACAGGAAAACCTTCTTTGGATTTGCCCAAGATCTTTGGAATTCATTTATTTCTTTCAGGAGTGGCTTGTTTTGGTTTTGGTGCATTTCATGTAACAGGATTATATGGTCCTGGAATATGGGTGTCCGACCCTTATGGACTAACCGGAAAGGTACAATCTGTAAATCCGGCGTGGGGCGTGGAAGGTTTTGATCCTTTTGTTCCGGGAGGAATAGCCTCTCATCATATTGCAGCAGGGACATTGGGCATATTAGCGGGTTTATTCCATCTTAGTGTCCGTCCGCCCCAACGTCTATACAAAGGATTACGTATGGGCAATATTGAAACTGTCCTTTCCAGTAGTATCGCTGCTGTCTTTTTTGCAGCTTTTGTTGTTGCTGGAACTATGTGGTATGGTTCAGCAACTACCCCCATCGAATTATTTGGTCCTACTCGTTATCAATGGGATCAGGGATACTTCCAGCAAGAAATATATCGAAGAGTTAGTGCTGGGCTAGCCGAAAATCAAAGTTTATCAGAAGCTTGGTCTAAAATTCCTGAAAAATTAGCTTTTTATGATTACATTGGCAATAATCCGGCGAAAGGGGGATTATTCAGAGCGGGTTCAATGGACAACGGGGATGGAATAGCTGTTGGGTGGTTAGGACACCCTATCTTTAGAGATAAAGAAGGGCGTGAACTTTTTGTACGTCGTATGCCTACTTTTTTTGAAACATTTCCGGTTGTTTTGGTAGACGGAGACGGAATTGTTAGAGCCGATGTTCCTTTTAGAAGGGCAGAATCTAAATATAGTGTCGAACAAGTAGGTGTAACTGTTGAGTTTTATGGTGGCGAACTCAATGGAGTGAGTTATAGTGATCCCGCGACTGTGAAAAAATATGCTAGACGGGCTCAATTAGGTGAAATTTTTGAATTGGATCGTGCTACTTTGAAATCCGATGGTGTTTTTCGTAGCAGTCCAAGGGGTTGGTTTACTTTTGGGCATGCTTCGTTTGCTCTGCTCTTCTTCTTCGGACACATTTGGCATGGTGCGAGAACCCTGTTCAGAGATGTTTTTGCCGGTATTGATCCAGATTTGGATGCTCAAGTAGAATTTGGAGCATTCCAAAAAATTGGAGATCCAACTACAAGAAGACAAGTAGTCTGATGCAACATTGCTTTGTTATTTTTTTATTCTATTTTCTGCTATTTTACATAGGATACTGGAGAAATCTTGATTTAAATCGCTGCCTTTTCTTTGACTCTTGTTCTTTCTTTAGCCGGGGGATGATCCCAAATAAACAAAACAGGTATGGAAGCTATAATTGTAAACCACGATCGAATTTATGGAAGCATTGGTTTATACATTCCTCTTAGTCTCGACTTTAGGGATAATTTTTTTCGCTATTTTTTTTCGGGAACCGCCTAAAGTTCCAACTAAAAAACTGAAATGATTTTTCATTATCTCAATTGAAGTAATCAGCCTCCCAATATTGGGAGGCTGATTACTTCAACTAGTCCCCGTGTTCCTCGAATGGATCTCTTAGCTGTTGAGAGGGTTGCCCAAAGGCAGTATATAGGGCGTACCCAGTAAAACTTACAAGTAACCCAGATATAGAGATGGCGACTAGGGTTGCTGTTTCCATTATTATATAATTTCAAGACCACAATGGATCTATGCTAAGATCGTTTATTTACAACGGAATGGTATACAAAGTCAACAGATCTCAATGAATACAAAATAAGATTTATGGCTACACAAACCGTTGAGGGTAGTTCTAGATCTGGTCCAAGACGAACTACTGTAGGGAGTTTATTGAAACCATTGAATTCCGAATATGGTAAAGTAGCTCCTGGATGGGGAACGACTCCTTTGATGGGTGTTGCAATGGCTCTATTTGCGATATTCCTATCTATTATTTTGGAGATTTATAATTCTTCCGTTTTACTGGACGGAATTTCAATGAATTAGACTCACAAGAACCACGAAGCGCTAGCTTTTCAATACAAAAAGTGAAGTGAAGCATTTAGGTCTCGGATTTTTAGCCTATTCTTTTTTGGTAGTTCGACCGCGAAATTTCTTTCTGTATTGTATTTCCGGAATATGAGTGTGTGACTTGTTATAATTGATCCTATTGATAGTACAGAGAATGGGTCTGTCATCTTGATAAAGATGGTTTTACCTCGTCGGATATTCATTCTAGT